TTGCTCACTCTCAGTCAAACTGAATTCAGTCAATCTCACTACGAATCTACAGAAGTCAGGCAGTTGATTGCCTTCGACCATACCGATTGAATTCCCCACTTTCTAATGCAATAGAATTGAGAACTCAAAGTACATTCCTATCCCTTAAGTTCCCTATTGAGTACCGATACCGCAAGAAATCCTTCTTTTGAAACCATCCCGCTAGTCAATCCTGCCATACTGTATTTGTACAATACCATATACGATTGAATTCCTTATCTCACTACGGAATATACCCAATTGAGTACCAAAGGAGAGAGCTAGCCTTAAAGGCATTCCTAAAGTGAAAGTTGGGAGATAGCCCGTTGCCTTGAAGCGGTTTGCGTTCATTCCCCACACGAATAATTAGAAACTGACTTTGTACCATACCATATAGCAAATACCCCACATCGAAACCTATCCTCATTGATTAGGGCGCTCAGCGAGTGGCCTATCCTTTTTCAATGAAAGCCGTGGCTATCCTTGGTAAGACTTCTTTGCCGACAGCAACTTTCTGTAACTCGGGTAGGACCTTGCGATTGAGAACTCATTGTAAACAGGATTTCTTTCAATACTTGTACCTTCTAAAACCTATTTCATTCCTATCCAAATAGCCCACTTCGGCAATACGATTCCGCACTTTCAATACCAAGATTGAATTCCCTAACTCTCCAACTTGAAATACACCACTTCGAATGAAATACCATTAATGGCTTCCCTGCCTTATCTCCCTGAAAGTCTCATTTTGCACAATTCCCGCATCAAAATGGCCCTATATTCGCATCGACTTGAGAATTCTCATAGTCCTTTACTTCACCAGGATTTGAATAGTCCTCTTAGCCAAGATTGAAAGGATGTCAATCTCCCACTCTCAGTCTGGTATTCGAGAAGGAGCACTACCTAACTGAAATATCTCACTACGAAACTTCAATATAGAACTTCTAAACCAACAGACCCTGAACTCGGGTAGTTGCCTTCCCTTCCTAGTCCTAGATCCGAGTTACTAGCTTTCTAGACCGACGGTTGTAGGCCTCCCTCAGGTCGGCTTTAGTCGAGCTCCCCAACTCGCTCGACGGTACGACCTCTCCGACTAATAGACTTGATACCGTTCCGTTCCGCTCATGCTCCTTGAGAGGAAAGAAAGAGCTCGACTGTTAAGGAGAGGAAGCACTCCCTCCACTACCCCGCAAATCTAATGATGGACATGCAAGCAGTCCCGCTTATGTGAAGGCTTAGCCAAGTTTGAAGCCTCTCGAATGACTCAGCTAGTTTACTAGACCCTCTATCCGACCCCCTATCAAGTAAGGAGAGCTAGGTTGTATGACTTCCTGCCGGTCTTTGAAGCTATTAACTAATCTCTAGGGCAAGTAGGACTAGTCTTTATGGCCCTATTGATTTAGGAGTTGTTGCAACACTGGTTGTTGACGGTTGTTAGCGAGGTACGAGCAGGAGAGTGGCTAATGTCCCTCAGCCCTTGAAAGCCATTAACTAACCTTAAGAGCAATTATGGCTGGTCTCTCTCTTGGGTTAGCCCGCTTCTCTCTTTTAGGAGGAGGGAGACGACTCTGCTAATTCTTTATCAGTATGCTTAGGAAGCAAGGTTTTTAGGGCCTGGAAGGAGGGGAAGCTCTTCTTGGACTAGGAGGGGAAGGGATGGTTGTATGGCATCTATGAAAGCATTGACAACATTTCTCCTTCGATATTGCGAAGGCAAGACGCTCTATTGGCTTAGGTTTAGTTGGTACAAAATCAAGTTCAAAATGGATAGGAGAAATTTGATTGACTGATGGTACAATGTACTTTTGTACAAAGTCACTTCTCAATTCGTATTTGGTATACGAAAGTGCGGAAGGCAAGCCCTTCTATCTGACTTTGGCTTCTCAATTGCATATACCAAAAGACTGTGCCAAAAGAATTGCTACCTTTCTGTTCGATATTGAATTGACCTAGACATCGAGATTTCATATACCAAAAGAATTGTACATCGCTAGGAAGACTGGTCGTTCTTCCCCTTTCAGTCTATTAATAGCTCTAGGCAACTACCTAACGGACTAAGAAGAAGCCCAAAGAAAGAGTCTTCTTACAGGTTAGTTGATAGCTTTCCAGTGTGACCTCTGATCTTCCTTGCTCCTCAAGGAGGAAATCGATAGCCTTTAAGATAAGAGGCTAGCTCCTGTCTTGGTTGGGACAGCTAGCTTATTGGTCCACTGCCTCCCCAGCTAAGCAAGAACGCAAGAAAGCCTTCTCGCAAGCAAGCAAGAAGGAAGGCTTTTAAGATGGAAAGCCCCTATTGAGTAAGATTGCTCGCTAGTTGCCATCAGTTCAATCACTGAAATCAGTCTCATTTCACCATTAGGGAGAATCCACTTTATCCATTTCAATCTCTGTCATCGAAGGAAAAAGGGCTAGCATCATTTCTCCATTGGGGAGAGACCACTTTTGAAATGAAAGATCAACTCTTCGAAGGGAAAAGCTTCAGTGTGAAATTACAGCTATATTGGCATCGACTATGTCTCTCATCGGTTCTCCAGCATGCGAGTTCATTCAGTATCGAAGTCAGCTAGCCTTCATTCAATCAAGGCAAGTTCAATGGGATCTCCCTTGTCTCTCAGTCTCAGTTGCAATACTTGTACATGAAAGGCAGTGAAATACCATTCAATAGAAAGAGGATTGAATATCTCACTTCAATACCGATCTATCGAACTGTATACCTTCAATATCGAACTTCTCCGAGCAGTTCTAATGCCATACCGATGGAATTCCTATCCAGTAGTAAACTTCGACAGCAAGGACCGTTTCACTTGTCTAGATGGCCACATCTAAACTTGTACTTATATGCAATACCGAAATAAGTCGGGTAGTGCCCGCGATGGACTTGCCTTTCCGGCTAAGTACTTGACTTCAAAGACAGCTAGCTAGTTTCATTCAAGAAAGAGGATTTGTACCAAAAGAACAGGCTTTCTACCCCTTCTAGCGAGTTATTAGCATCTGGGAGTTCTAGCGACTGACTTGCCCGCATCTCTTGCCTTAAAGGTTTCACTGCTCTAACTAGGGTATCCCGCAGAAAGAAGTCAACTAGAAGGCAAAATCCACCTAGTCAAAATGGCAGTGACGGACTAATGTACTTGAGCCTATTTTCTCGATCGAGAAATGGCATTCTTTTATGCGCTTTCTCGCTAACAAGCCAAGCAGTCCCTAGCGGGCTATCCGTCATTAACTCGAAGAAGTGCAACAAGACCAGTATCGAACTGGGATTGCCTCTCTTTCAATCTTCGGAAGTTACTTTGTATCCCTTTCTAATGCAATATCTTCAATCAGATCTGTACGAGTGACAGGAAGAAGTCAGCTAGTTGCCATCCGCTCTGTCCCAATCTCCGGTCAATGATTGAGTCCGAACTCACCTAAAACGGCGTAGAAGGGCAAATCTACCTAGTCAAAACTCTTGTTTAGAGGAGCCCCTGAAATTTTGAAAGCTTCCTCGCCTTCACCCTATGAGTTCAGGGTGCTTTCCTGGCTCGCCTTCACTCATATCATAGGGTTGTGTTCAGTACGATCTTTAGCCTTTCTTCGTAAGATCCTGAGAACTGAAATGCCTAAAGACGGTGCTCAAGTCAGAAATGCGATCTTCTAGGGCAGGAATTCTTATATGCTAATTGCCTGAAATCCCTCTCATTTTGTCAATAAGGGAGAGGTTGGGAGATAGCTCTTAGCCTGTTGGTTGCTTGCCTGTGACTTGACTTCCTCGTACTCCTTCTCCTAGAAAGCGACTTCTTTCATTCCTCGACAGCTAGGTCTTTGCCGACTCTTAGCTTTCCAGGCGGGTTGGTGTTCAACCTTCATTCAATAGGGCTATCTATCCGAAAGGTCTTAATAAAAGAATCCCTGTAATAGAAGTTCATTCCTTAAAGACCTTCCTAATCAGTAATTTGATGGTCTTCCGTAAAGACTTTCATGCGCACCTTCCTTCATAAGGACAGGTAACCAGGCGGGTGACTCACTCGTAGGTAGCACTCTCCGATGCTTTGACTCCTTCTTTTAGTAGTTCCTTTGAAGCTAGTAACTAGAATATAGGACCCGGAAGGCGGGCTCTTATTGCTCAAACCGGAGCGGTTGTAGAGTTTAGAAATCTCATTTGAGGGGATGCCTCTAGCAACAAGCCCCTCAGGGGCGGTAGTCTCCCTCCTCAGGTCGGTCGACGGTAGTCTCCCTAACGGTCGACAGGTAGCACTTCTCCGACTAAAAGAGAGCTTCCAAGCAGGAGAGGAGCGAAAAGCCTCTCGCTTTCAAGTCGAAGGCGGGAGATGAGCGGAAAGTCTTCAAACTCTTCCCACTACTGTCAAAACTCTCGGATCTCTTTCCCTGAAGCCTCCTATCAAGTAAGGCGTGTAAGTCAACTTTCTATTGAATGGGGCGAGGAGGGCAACTACTGAAGGGCGATCTCGGCTGAAAGCAAGCTTGATTAGGGGTAAGGCAACAGGGCTTAGTACGAAGACTAGGAATGGGATCGATCGGAGAGACTTCTTTGATCTTTTACCTTATTATAGTAATTCAGTGCTACCGAATCGCCTTCTAGACAAGGATAGTGAAATAGGATCCATCGCCTTGGAATAGGATCAAAGAGGATAGAGTGAGTGGAATATGTAGGCGGTGGTAAACTCCTCTTTTCGGTAGTAGAAGGGAAGCTCGTCCTCTTATTGTTTGTGTCAATACTCAACTTCGTCAGTCTGGTTGAACAGCCTCCCAATGAGAGCGAGCCAAGACTTTGCTTGCTGTTTGTGTTTGTCCGCCACGACTGCTCAACCAACTGCTAAATCATGGGTTCTAATCCCATTTCCTCCGGAAACAACCCTTGGCAACCCGATATTTAAGGAAGCACAGCTAACCTAAGCGGGGGCAGAATCAATGACCCAAGGTTTGGGAGTCAAGGAACTGGAAGACAGACACGCGGTGGACTGACCTCTTTAGGCAAGAGAGGCAGTAGG